CATACAATACGGCCAGTGGCTTCTCGTGGATTTTCATAATTCTGCTGTGCAAAAATGGGATACGCATTTGAAATAGGCGTCTGAGTTATTATATATATCATGAGCGATACGGAAATGGATCGAGTAATCTCTTCCTTTATACAAGAAAAGGCATTTCTAGTTTGCATGGTCTAATCATTGATCCCCAAAATTTCTACAATAAAATTAGATAAGTCACTAGTATAGTTCCTTATCTATGATTCTGCTATTTACTGAAATATTAAAGGAATCCCCTGGATAGGTAGAAAGAATAATTACAATTTTGACTGCTTATGTACAAAGCAACAAACATGATAATTTAATAAGTCGATTATTTTTCAGTCATTCATTGAATGATAAATCACTACAAGTGACGGAGATACACGATTTAAATAACGAAAGATCAAATATTTTAAAATTGTATCTAAAATGACTGGAAAAGTAGAAACAAGACCGGATATAATTTGATCATTATGAGCAAATCCAAAATCTTTGTATACCAAGCCAATCATTAGTTCCCAACCATGGGGCGAATGGAATCCTATACATAAATCAGTTAATAAAAGAATAGAAAAAGCTTTTATTGTGTCACTTAAATTATATAGGAATTCTTGAAGCCAAGAGTTAAGAATAAGAAGTTCTTCATTACCTAAAATAGAATAACCACTTAGAATACCGAAAGAAATTATATTTGTTGAGAAATGCAAAATCGTATGGATGCGATCCTCATTGTGCATCTTGATCAATTGGATCGTTTCGTTGTAAATTCCGATGTTAAACTTTTGTAAATGTGTTTTCGGGTATTCCTTTATCATTTGGTCCAAGAGGGAGAGTTCCTCTAATTCTATGAATTTTTTTAGAATACTCTTTTCTTGAATATTATTCAAAAAAATTTCGAAGTGCCTAGTATTCCACCAATTAGTAATCCAAGATTCCAGACTTTTATTAAATGAGAGAGAGATCCACCAGGGCAAAATTACTATAGATGCAAGATAGAGAAGGGAAATGAATGCTTTCTTTTTTGCCATTTTTTCATCTGTGAATTTGAATTTTTAAATGAACTCACCTCATTCGTCGACTCTATATGATACTACTATTTCTATCAAGCATCAGTTCTATTCCATTACAAATCATCAAATCAAGCCCATGAATCTATTCCCTTTTTTTATTTGTGATTCAGTACAGTGATTAGTCCTTTCCCCGAATTTAGAAAGAATACAGAAAAAACAATATAGAATAAGAAAGAGTCCACTTCAAATTCGAATTTGAAGAAGAAATATAAAAAATTATTAATTATTATATCTATATTGTTATTGTTTCAAAATATATCAATTGCTCAAATTCGAAGCAATTGTCGACTTTCGATAAATGCACGAAAGAGTCACTTCAAATAATGAATATTTTTTGGTTTTCGAAACGAAAGAACCCCCGATCTATCAAAAGATTCAAAATTTCGAAAAAAAAAACATTTTTATGGACAAAAACTATTTCCTTTGATAATTGTTCGATGTACGTTTGCTTTTTGCTCAAATTAGCGTTCTGAATAAACTTTGATTAAATTATTGCTATATAGCGAAAGGGAATTCTTGAGTTTTCGTTTTTCCCTTTTGCTAATGCTAAGAAAGCATTCATTCTTTAGTTCATTTCTTTTTTTTTTTTTTCAAAAAACTTCAATTGGTACACGTAAGAAATAGGCCAATTCAGCAGCTTTTTGCTCAATTTCTCGTAGAGTCAAATTCTCATCAGTACGAGTCAAGGGAATAGACCCCTGGCCTCGGATTTCCATATAAAGGGCACGACGAGAATAAATACCCTCTTTAACTTCTATTCTGATAGACTGAATGTCTTTCATAAGGAATCGGAGGAGGATGCGACGATTTTTTCCAGGAAATCCCCAACGAAAGATACATACTATTCCTTCTTTTATATCGAATCGATCATAACCACTACCTACATTCCACAAAATTGTGCACCACAAATAGGAGCTAATAAAAAGACCCGCAATTCCATAGAAAGACATCACGATCCCTTGTGGAAAAAAAATGATTTGCTGAGAGGGAAATAAAGATAGAAAATTCCTACCAAGATAACTAGAAGTTCCAACCAATAAAAACCCTAATGAACCTAAAAAAAGAATAAAGGCCCAACAGAAATTACTCGTTTTTCGAGATCCTGCTATAAGTTCTATCCATATCCGATCTGATCGCCAACTCATACTATATTAGATCTAGTTGTATTTTATTGGAATTGGGAAATAACCAAAATTTGACTTTCATTTTTTTGTTTCCAAAGTAAACCTCATCAACTAGCACTATTATGGTGTAAACCTTTAGGAATAATTCATCGAGTTGCTTAGATCTAAACTAAAATAATAGCATCCTTTTCACTTTCCTATGATTTCTTAGAGATATCCACATAGATATATTGACTTTACATTTCAGAAATGAATTCCGATACCAATCTATTTTCAAATAGCTATAAT